ATAAATTAAATACATGCATTAAGATACGAAGGCTTCTTATTCCACAACAACGAAAGCACTTTTTCACTCTTTTATATACTAGAGGGTTTCACTTGGAAAAGAAAATGTTCCATACTAATGGATTCGGGTCCATAACCATGGGTTCCAATGCACGAGATCTTGTAGCACTTACCAATGAGGCCTTGTCGATTAGTATTACACAGAAGAAATCAATTATAGACACTAATACAATTAGATCCGCTCTTCATAGACAAACTTGGAATTTACGATCCCAGGTAAGATCGATTCAGGATCATGGGATTCTTTTCTATCAGATAGGAAGGGCTGTTGCACAAAATGTACTTCTAAGTAATTGCCCCATAGATCCTATATCTATCTATATGAAGAAGAAATCATGTAATGAAGGGGGTTCTTATTTGTACAAATGGTACTTCGAACTTGGAACGAATATGAAGAAATTAATGATACTTCTTTATCTTTTGAGTTGTTCTGCCGGATCGGTCGCTCAAGATCTTTGGTCTCTACCCGGACCCGATGAAAAAAATGGGATCACTTCTTATGGACTCGTTGAGAATGATTCTGATCTAGTTCATGGCCTATTAGAAGTAGAAGGCGCTCTGGTGGGATCCTCACGGACAGAAAAAGATTACAGTCAGTTTGATAATGATCGAGTGACATTGCTTCTTCGGCCCGAACCGAGGAATCCCTTAGATATGGATATGATGCAAAATGGATCTTGTTCTATCGTTGAATTTCTCTATGAAAAATACGAATCGGGATTTGAAGAAGGGGATGGGGCCCTCGACTCACAACAGATAGAGGAGGATTTATTCAATCACATAGTTTGGGCTCCTAGAATATGGCACCCCTGGGGCTTTCTATTTGATTGCCCCGAAATGACCTGGCCCAATTCATTGGGATTTCCCTATTGGGCCAGGTCATTTCGGGGCAAGCGGATCGAAGAGGATGAGCTTCAAGAGTTGGAGTTCTTACAGAGTGGAACCGTGCAGTACCAGACACGAGATAGATCTTCCAAAGAACAAGGCTTTTTTCGAATAAGCCAATTCATTTGGGACCCCGCAGATCCACTCTTTTTCCTATTCAAAGATGAGCCTTTTGTCTCTGTGTTTTCACATCGAGAATTCTTTGCAGATGAAGAGATGTCAAAGGGACTTCTTACTTCCCAAACAGATCCTCCTACATCTATATCTAAACACCGGTTTATCAAGAATACACAAGAAAAGCACTTCGAATTGTTGATTAATCGACAGAGATGGCTTAGAACCAACAGTTCATTATCTAATGGATCTTTCCGTTCTAATACTCCATCTGAGAGTTATCAGTATTTCTCAAATCTGTTCCTATCTAACAGAACGCTATTGGATCAAATGACAAAGACATTGTTGAGAAAAAGATGGCTTTTCCCGGATGAAATGAAAATTGGATTCATGTAACAGGAGAAAGATTTCCCATTCCTTAGCCGGAAAGATATGTGGCCACGAAAGAGGGATTAAGTGGAACAGAATTGACTGGGCGGTAGAGTCGTGGAAACACTTGTTTCTTCCATATTTTTGACCTTAGCTCCATGGAACAAAACAATATGGTACTGCTGAAACATGGAAAAATGAAAATCTTAGATCAAAACACTATGTATGGGTGGTATGAACTGCCTCAACCAGAATTCTTGAACAGCGCCAGAGCCTATTAGAGCCTATTGCTCACTACATAACAAAATTTCCATTAATGAATGAAAGATGTAAATCCATTGGAAAATAAAAAATACGCATGTCTGATGAAATGGTTGTTACTATCTGTTCCAAGAACGAATCATTGGTTTAACTGAATAACTAAATAAAATAGATAGACCTTTCTCTTCGTCTCAGGTCGATGGGTCTTATCAATTAGAAGATCTACTATATGGATAATACACATTCCAGTTGACCGAGCCGAATTCGAATTGTTTTGTTCGGAAGCAAAGATATCCACGGGGCGGTTCGTCCTATTCAGATATTCACGCCCAAGAAGTACTGGATTCTCTTTCGGATAGGCCCTGAAAGGCTGGAATGCCAAACAGGGGTTTATTATCATATCACCCAGTACCCATTCATTTTGGGAACGTCAAGTGCCTGAATGGGTCAGTCGCCAATCCCTAAAACGTACTATGTAATGTACTTTCCCTGCTTGCTGGGTTATGAGCGGGCGTTTTACCAGAGGTTTTGATTGTATCAATCTACCTTTGTTTGATTCCTGTTGAAACATATACTCGGGGGGTGGGTGCAGGGCGGAATAGACTTCTCATTCAATAGATAAGATCACCAAGATTTCGTGATCCGATGCCGAACTTATTCCAACTCAATAAGAGATCTCGTTGATATACCGATTCGAGATCTCTTATTGAATTGCTCATTGAATGAGCATTCTCTATATTATGCCTTGAAGAGGACTCGAACCTCCACGCTCTTTAGCACGAGATTTTGAGTCTCGCGTGTCTACCATTTCA